GTTAATGTAGCTTAACCCAAAGCATGGCACTGAAGATGCCAAGATGAACTGTAAAAAGTTCCAATAACACAGAAGCCTGGTCCTGACTTTAACGTCAGTTGTAGCCCAATTTACACATGCAAGTTCCCGCACCCCTGTGAGAATGCCCTTTACATCCGACAGGAAGAAAGGAGCGGGCATCAGGCACACCCTCGTAGCCCAAAACGCCTTGCTTAGCCACACCCCCAAGGGAAATCAGCAGTGACAAACATTAAGCCATTAGCGAAAGCTTGACTTAGTTAGAGCTAAGAGGGCCGGTAAAACTCGTGCCAGCAACCGCGGTTATACGAGAGGCCCAAATTGACGCACCACGGCGTAAAGTGTGATTAGAGATCAACCCAGACTAAAGCCGAACACCCCTTATGCTGTCATACGCCATGGGGGTCACGAAGCTCAACAGCGAAAGTGGCTTTATGAATCTTGAACTCACGACAGCTAGGACACAAACTGGGATTAGATACCCCACTATGCTTAGCCTTAAACCAAGGTGATTTACCCTACAAACTTCACCCGCCAGGGAACTACGAGCCCCAGCTTAAAACCCAAGGGACTTGGCGGTGCCTCAAAACCACCTAGAGGAGCCTGTCCTATAACCGATAACCCCCGTTAAACCTCACCCCTCCTTGCTAATTCCGCCTATATACCGCCGTCGCCAGTTTACCTTGTGAAGGAAAAACAGTAAGCAAAATGGGCAACACCCAACACGTCAGGTCGAGGTGTAGCGAATGGAGGGGGAAGAGATGGGCTACATTTTCTGAGAACAGAACACTACGAAGAGCGCAATGAAACGTGCACGGCCGAAGGTGGATTTAGTAGTAAAAAGGAAAAAGAGAGTCCTTTTGAAATCGGCTCTGAGGCGCGTACACACCGCCCGTCACTCTCCTCGAATACCGGAACGACAATACATAAAAAACTAAGGAGAAAGAGAGGAGGCAAGTCGTAACATGGTAAGTGTACCGGAAGGTGCGCTTGGAACAATTAGGACGTAGCTAAATAGGAAAGCATCTCCCTTACACTGAGAAGACACTCGTGCAAATCGAATCGTCCTAAGCCAGACAGCTAGCCTGACCATAGTAGTAAAATCAAAGTATAAATAACCAAAATAACCTAAAACACTAAAGCATTTTGCCCCCTAAGTATAGGCGATAGAAAAGGCACTCAGAGCGATAGAAAAAGTACCGCAAGGGAAAGCTGAAAAAGAAATGAAACAACCCAACAAAGCAAGGAAAAGCAGAGGCTAACACTCGTACCTTTTGCATCATGATTTAGCAAGAAAGCCCAAGCAAAGAGACCTTAAGTTTGACCCCCCGAAACCAGGGGAGCTACTCCGGAGCAGCCCAAAGGGGCAAACCCGTCTCTGTGGCAAAAGAGTGGAGAGACTCCCGAGTAGAGGTGACAAGCCTACCGAACCTGGTGATAGCTGGTTGCCCAGGAAATGAATATAAGTTCAGCACTATGTAATCCTAGTTTTATCAATCAAAAAAATAAGCAAAACATAGTAGTTAGTCAAAAGGGGTACAGCTCTTTTGAAACAGGACACAACCTTATAACAAGGCGGGAAAGGACAAATAACAACAAGGCACTCCCCCCAGTGGGCCTAAAAGCAGCCACCTGTAAAGACAGCGTTAAAGCCCAAGCAGAATTTAACCAAGAATACCTATAAAAAATACCCAACCCCCTCCAAATACTGAGCCCCCCTACATATAATAGAGAAGATAATGCTAAAATTAGTAATAAGAGGGGCGCGCCCCTCTCCCAGCACAATCGTGAGTCAGACAGGACCAACCACTGACAACTAACGGACCCAAAAGAGGGCATAGCAACCAAGCAATAACTAACAAGAAAACCCTGGCCCCCTCCCCCGTCAACCCGACACAGGAGTGCTTTTAGGAAAGACCCAAAGGGGGAGAAGGAACTCGGCAAACCTAAACCCCGCCTGTTTACCAAAAACATCGCCTCTTGCTAACAATGAAGTATTAGAGGTCCCGCCTGCCCTGTGACAGCAATGTTTAACGGCCGCGGTATTTTAACCGCGCGAAGGTAGCGTAATCACTTGTCTTTTAAATGGAGACCTGTATGAATGGCATAACGAGGGTTTATCTGTCTCCTCCCCCCAGTCAATGAAATTGATCTGCCCGTGCAGAAGCGGGCATCTCCGCATAAGACGAGAAGACCCTATGGAGCTTTAGGCAAATGATCAAGCGCACCAAAACCTACTTTCAACCAAACCTTAGGGAAATATAAAACCAATGATCAAGATGCCTTCGGTTGGGGCGACCTTGGAGGAGAAACAAGCCTCCAAGTGGAACGGGAAAACCCTTTAACTAAGAAGAACAACTCGAAGTACCAGAAATTCTGACCAAACATGACCCAGGTTACACCTGATCAACGAACTAAGTTACCCTAGGGATAACAGCGCAATCCCCTCCCAGAGTCCATATCGACGAGGGGGTTTACGACCTCGATGTTGGATCAGGACATCCTAATGGTGCAGCCGCTATTAAGGGCTCGTTTGTTCAACGATTAACAGTCCTACGTGATCTGAGTTCAGACCGGAGTAATCCAGGTCGGTTTCTATCTATGAACAGGCCTACCCCCAGTACGAAAGGACCGGGGTAGGGGGGCCTACGAGAAAGTAAGCCCCACCCCTATCCGCTGAAACCATATAAAACGGCTAATGGGGAAGACATATAAAAGCCAAAGATAACGGCACGCTAAGGTGGCAGAGCCTGGTAATTGCAAAAGGCCTAAGCCCTTTCTATCGGAGGTTCAAATCCTCTCCTTCAGCTATGAACTCAATCATAACTCACATTATTAATCCACTAGCATACATCGTACCAGTATTACTAGCAGTAGCATTCCTGACACTACTAGAGCGCAAAGTACTAGGCTATATGCAACTACGAAAGGGGCCGAACGTTGTCGGCCCTTATGGACTACTACAACCAATCGCTGACGGTGTCAAACTCTTCATTAAAGAGCCCATCCGCCCGTCAACCTCGTCTCCCTTCCTGTTCCTAGCGACCCCTACCCTCGCCTTAACCCTCGCCCTAACAATATGAGCCCCCATCCCAATACCATACCCCGTAATTAACTTAAACCTTGGGATTCTCTTTGTCCTGGCCCTCTCAAGCCTTGCCGTCTATTCAATTCTTGGCTCTGGCTGAGCATCAAACTCGAAATACGCCCTAATCGGAGCCTTACGAGCCGTAGCACAAACCATTTCTTACGAGGTGAGCCTTGGCCTTATTTTGCTCTCAGTAATTATTATGGTCGGGGGGTTCAACCTAACTATATTTAACACGGCCCAGGAAGCAGTGTGGCTACTTGCCCCAGCATGGCCCCTCGCTGCTATGTGGTACGTCTCCACCCTAGCAGAAACGAACCGAGCCCCTTTCGACCTAACGGAAGGGGAGTCAGAACTAGTCTCAGGCTTTAATGTCGAATATGCAGGCGGGCCCTTTGCCCTCTTCTTCCTAGCTGAATATTCCAACATCCTGCTAATGAACACCCTATCTACCGTCCTTTTCCTGGGGGCCATACACAACCCCCTAATGCCTGAGCTCACAACCATTAACCTAATATTCAAAGCCGCCCTCCTTTCTGTCGTCTTCCTCTGAGTCCGGGCCTCCTACCCCCGATTTCGATATGATCAGCTTATGCACCTTGTCTGAAAAAATTTCCTTCCTCTAGCCCTCGCCCTGTTAATACTAAACATGGCGCTTCCGATCGCCCTAGCTGGATTACCGCCTCAGTTTTAAAGGAAACGTGCCTGAATATAAAGGGCCACTTTGATAGAGTGGATCATGGAGATTAAAGCCCTCCCGCTTCCTTTAGGAAAAAGGGACTTGAACCCATACCCAGGAGATCAAAACTCCTAGTGCTTCCATTACACTACTTCCTAGTAAAGTCAGCTAAATAAGCTCTCGGGCCCATACCCCGAACATGTTGGTTAGAATCCTTCCTTTGCTAATGAACCCCTGAGTAATATTTGTCCTTATCGCAAGCCTAGGGCTAGGAACCACAATTACCTTTGCCAGCTCACATTGATTACTAGCTTGAATAGGGCTAGAAATTAACACCCTCGCCATCATCCCCCTAATAGCCCAACAGCATCATCCGCGAGCCGTTGAAGCCGCAACAAAGTATTTTCTCACACAGGCGGCAGCGGCGGCACTCATACTATTTGCCACTACATCAAACGCCTGGATTCTTGGGGAGTGAAATATTCAACAGCTCGCACACCCATTAGCAACAGCAGTTACCATGATTTCCCTGGGAATAAAAATTGGGCTTGCACCTACCCACCTATGGTTGCCAGAGGTGCTCCAAGGGCTAGACCTCCTAACAGGACTTATTTTGTCCACATGACAAAAGCTCGCCCCAATGATCCTGATTTATCAACTAGCCCCAAATGTCGCCCCCTCCGTTCTGGTCATAATCGGCCTAACGTCAACCCTAATTGGTGGCTGAGGTGGCCTTAACCAAACGCAACTACGGAAAATCCTAGCATACTCGTCAATCGCCCATATAGGCTGAATGATTATTGTCTTAAAGTACTCCCCAAACCTTATGCTACTTAACCTCGTGGTATATATCATCATAACCTCCACCGCATTCCTGGCCTTAAAATTCGTATCGGCAACAACTATTAACATACTCGCAACAGTATGGGCGAAGACACCCACCATGCTCACCATCACAATGCTCACAATGCTATCGTTGGGCGGCCTCCCCCCACTAACAGGATTTATGCCAAAGTGAATAATTCTACAAGAGCTAACAAGCCAGGACCTTCCGACCACGGCCACCATAATGGCCTTAGCTGCCCTCTTAAGCCTATTTTTTTACCTACGATTGTGTTATAATATAACACTGACATCAGGGCCTAATACAGATAACAACAAGGCCCCTTGACGCCTAAAAACCACCGCTACCTTGCCGCTCCCTACGCTCGCGATCTTCTCCCTAATGATATTGCCTCTCACCCCCACCGCTATTGCCCTGATAATATAGAGACTTAGGATAATCAGACCGAAGGCCTTCAAAGCCTTTAGTGGGAGTGAAACCCTCCCAGCCTCTGATAAGACCTGCGGGACTTTATCCCACATTAATTGAATGCAAATCAAACGCTTTAATTAAGCTAAGGCCTTCATAGATGGGAGGGCCTCGATCCCTCAAAGTCCTAGTTAACAGCTAAGCGCCAAAGCCAGCAGGCATCCATCTACTTCCCCGTTTCTCGGGGTAAGGGGAAGTTCTGGCAAGGGCTACCCTGCGCTGCTAGGTTTGCAATCTAGTGTGCCTCTACACTACAGAACTTGATAAGAAAAGGAGTTAAACCTCTGTACATGGGACTACAGCCCACCGCCTAAACACTCGGCCATCTTACCTGTGGCAATCACCCGTTGATTTTTCTCTACCAACCATAAAGACATCGGCACCCTGTATTTAGTATTTGGCGCCTGAGCCGGAATGGTCGGCACTGCCTTGAGCCTCCTGATTCGGGCTGAACTTAGCCAGCCTGGCGCTCTTTTAGGAGACGACCAAATCTACAACGTAATCGTTACAGCCCACGCCTTCGTAATAATCTTCTTTATAGTAATACCCGTTATAATTGGGGGGTTCGGGAACTGACTCATCCCATTAATGATTGGGGCTCCTGACATGGCCTTCCCGCGGATAAACAACATAAGCTTCTGGCTACTCCCACCATCATTCCTTCTCCTGCTAGCGTCCTCCGGCGTAGAGGCGGGTGCAGGAACCGGATGAACTGTCTACCCCCCTCTTGCAGGAAATCTAGCCCATGCCGGGGCATCCGTTGACCTAACTATCTTCTCCCTCCACCTGGCAGGGGTGTCTTCAATCCTGGGGGCAATTAACTTTATTACAACAATTATTAACATGAAACCCCCAGCCATTACACAATATCAAACACCTTTATTTGTTTGAGCGGTCCTCGTTACGGCCGTACTCCTACTGCTCTCTCTTCCTGTCCTAGCTGCCGGCATTACAATGCTTTTAACCGATCGTAACCTTAACACCACATTCTTTGACCCTGCTGGTGGAGGAGACCCAATTCTTTATCAACATCTGTTCTGGTTCTTCGGGCACCCCGAAGTATACATTTTAATTTTACCCGGATTTGGGATGATTTCTCACATTGTAGCATATTACGCTGGAAAGCCTCAACCCTTTGGGTACATAGGAATGGTTTGAGCAATAATAGCGATCGGCCTGCTGGGGTTTATCGTGTGAGCCCATCATATGTTTACAGTTGGAATGGATGTAGACACACGTGCTTATTTTACCTCCGCCACAATAATTATTGCTATCCCAACTGGGGTAAAAGTCTTTAGCTGACTGGCCACCCTTCATGGGGGCCAAATTAAATGAGAAACTCCTCTGCTTTGAGCCCTAGGCTTTATCTTTTTATTTACGGTGGGAGGATTAACAGGAATTATTCTAGCCAATTCTTCAATCGACATCGTTCTTCACGACACCTACTATGTAGTAGCACACTTCCACTACGTTCTCTCCATAGGAGCAGTCTTTGCCATTATAGGGGGCTTTGTACACTGATTCCCTCTATTTACTGGATATACCCTTCATGACACCTGAACTAAAATTCACTTTGGAGTTATGTTCATCGGGGTAAACCTCACCTTCTTCCCCCAGCACTTCCTAGGCTTGGCAGGAATGCCCCGACGATACTCCGACTACCCAGATGCCTACACCTTATGAAACACAATTTCATCAATTGGCTCCCTTGTTTCCCTCACAGCTGTTATTCTTTTCCTCTTCATCCTCTGAGAGGCCTTCGCCTCCAAACGAGAAGTTAAATGGGTAGAACTAACCCCAACAAACGTTGAGTGGCTCCATGGCTGCCCTCCTCCGTATCACACATTTGAAGAGCCTGGGTACGTCCGAGTACACCCAGCCTGAGACTATAAATTCTGAGATACAAACCCCTTATACGGAAAAGTAGTTAAGTATTCAAGAAAGGAAGGAATCGAACCCCCATAAGACGGTTTCAAGCCGACCACATAGCCAGTCTGTCACTTTCTTTTAATAAGATGCTAGTAATAAAGATCACACCGCCTTGTCAAGGCGGAATTGTGGGTTAAAACCCCGCGCATCTTAATGGCACACCCCACTCAACTAGGTTTCCAAGACGCAGCCTCACCCGTAATAGAAGAACTTCTCCATTTCCACGACCACGCGCTAATAATTGTATTCTTAATTAGCACTCTTGTGCTTTACATTATTGTGGCCATAGTTACAACCGCACTAACGGACGCATATATCCTAGATTCCCAAGAGATTGAAATCGTATGAACCATCCTACCAGCAATTATCTTAATTCTAATCGCGCTACCCTCCCTTCGCATTCTCTACCTAATAGATGAAATCAATGACCCCCACCTCACAATTAAAGCAATTGGTCATCAATGGTATTGAAGCTATGAGTATACAGATTATGAAGACCTGGGCTTTGATTCGTACATAATCCCAACTCAGGACCTCACCCCAGGACAGTTTCGTTTACTAGAGACAGACCACCGAATGGTTGTCCCAATAGAGTCCCCAGTACGAGTCCTAGTAACAGCAGAGGACGTACTCCACTCATGAGCAGTCCCAGCCCTCGGGGTTAAAATGGACGCAGTACCAGGACGACTCAACCAAACGGCCTTCATCGCAGCCCGACCTGGGGTATATTACGGACAATGCTCGGAAATCTGTGGCGCAAACCACAGCTTTATACCAATCGTAGTTGAAGCAGTACCTTTGCAACACTTTGAAAGCTGATCATCTACAATACTCGAAGACGCCTCGCTGAGAAGCTAAACAGGACCTAGCGTTAGCCTTTTAAGCTAAAGATTGGTGATTCCGACCACCCTTAGTGACATGCCTCAATTAAACCCGAACCCTTGATTTCTGATCCTAGTTTTTTCATGATTAGTATTCCTTTTCATCGCACCCGCCAAAGTAATATCCCACACTTTCAATAATGAACCAAATCCTCGTTCCACAGAGAGCACCTCGACTAACCCCTGAAACTGACCATGGCACTAAATTTTTTTGATCAATTTATAAGCCCCACACTAATGGGTATCCCTTTAATAGGACTCGCTCTTGTTTTGCCTTGGACCCTCTATCCAACCTGCACCTCCCGATGATTAAACAACCGCCTGCTAACACTACAGGCATGATTTATTGGACTGTTTACACAGCAAATCTTTACACCCATCAACCCTGCTGGGCATAAATGAGCAACACTATTCGCAGCCCTAATACTTTTTCTTATTTCCCTCAACCTACTGGGCCTCCTTCCCTATACGTTTACCCCTACTACCCAACTATCGCTAAACATAGGCTTCGCCGTCCCGCTATGATTGGCAACCGTGATTATCGGAATACGGAACCAGCCAACTGTTGCTCTGGGCCATCTGCTACCCGAAGGCACCCCCATCCCACTAATCCCAGTTCTTATTATCATTGAAACCATTAGCCTATTTATCCGACCCCTCGCCCTTGGTGTGCGGCTCACTGCAAATCTGACAGCAGGGCACCTTTTAATTCAACTCATTGCCACTGCCGTCTTCGTTCTTCTCCCCTTAATACCAACTGTTGCCATCCTCACAGCCCTGGTTCTGTTTCTATTAACCCTCCTAGAGGTTGCCGTTGCCATGATTCAAGCCTACGTCTTTGTTTTACTACTAAGCCTGTACCTACAAGAAAACGTATAATGGCACACCAAGCACACGCATACCACATAGTCGACCCAAGCCCTTGGCCCCTAACAGGTGCAGTCGCTGCCCTATTAGTTACTTCTGGAACCGCAATATGATTTCACTTTCAAACCATGACCCTGGTCACACTAGGCATAATTCTAATAATCCTCACGATATACCAGTGGTGACGAGATATCGTACGAGAAGGGACCTTCCAAGGACACCACACACCCCCTGTTCAAAAAGGACTACGATATGGCATAATTCTATTTATTACCTCAGAGGTTTTCTTCTTCTTAGGGTTTTTCTGAGCATTTTATCATTCTAGCCTTGCCCCGACCCCAGAACTTGGGGCCTGCTGGCCCCCCACAGGAATTATTACCTTGGACCCATTCGAAGTGCCCCTCCTCAACACAGCTGTTCTACTAGCCTCGGGGGTCACCGTCACATGGGCACACCACAGTATCATAGAGGGCGAACGTAAACAAGCAATCCAATCCCTTTCCCTCACCATCCTGCTAGGCTTCTACTTCACCCTGCTACAAGCAATGGAATACTATGAGGCCCCCTTCACAATCGCCGACGGAGTCTACGGCTCAACATTCTTTGTAGCTACAGGATTCCACGGCCTACACGTGATTATTGGCTCAACCTTCTTAGCAGTATGCCTTCTACGACAAGTAAAATATCACTTTACATCAGAACACCACTTTGGATTTGAAGCTGCAGCATGATATTGACATTTCGTTGACGTAGTATGACTATTCCTATATATCTCAATCTACTGATGAGGCTCATAATCTTTCTAGTATCAAATGAATACAAGTGACTTCCAATTACTTAATCCTGGTTAAAGCCCAGGGAAAGATAATGAACCCAATTATTTCAATCTTAATAATTACCACAACCCTCTCTTGTGTACTAATCTTTGTATCTTTCTGACTCCCTCAAATAAACCCAGATTCAGAAAAACTTTCCCCCTATGAGTGTGGATTTGATCCCCTGGGGTCTGCCCGCTTGCCCTTCTCAATACGGTTCTTCTTAGTAGCCATTCTCTTTTTACTTTTTGACCTAGAAATCGCACTTCTACTCCCCCTTCCATGAGGGAATCAACTAATTACTACCACCCAGACCCTATTCTGATCAACACTAATTATTATTCTTCTAACAGCCGGGCTCGCGTATGAATGAGCTCAAGGGGGGCTAGAGTGAGCCGAATAGACGATTAGTCTAAAGAAAGACCGCTGATTTCGGCTCAGCAAAACGTGGTTCAAGTCCATGATCGTCTTATGACCCCTACTCATTTTACATTTACTCTCGCATTCACCCTAGGGCTATCAGGGCTTGCCTTCCACCGGAAACACCTCCTCTCCGCCCTCCTCTGTCTAGAAGCAATGATACTCACTCTTTACGTAGCACTAGCCTTATGATCTATCCAGATAAACTCTAGTGCGTTCTCATCAACCCCTATAATACTACTCGCATTCTCTGCCTGCGAAGCCAGTGCGGGACTCGCATTACTAGTTGCCACCTCCCGCACCCACGGCACGGATCACCTAAAAGCCCTAAGTCTTCTACAATGCTAAAAATCCTAATCCCAACAATTATAATAATCCCCACAACCTGGCTGATCCGTAAAAAGTGACTCTGAATTACCTCTTCATCACAAGGTCTTGCAATTGCCCTTATTAGCCTAAGCTGAATAAAATGGGAAACAGAAACAGGCTGAACCTCATCAAACCAGTACATCGCAACAGACCCTCTATCTACCCCCCTTTTGGTTCTCTCCTGCTGACTTCTCCCCCTGATACTAATCGCAAGTCAGAACCATGTCTCAGTAGAACCAGCCATCCGACAACGGACATTCATTACACTACTAACCCTCCTACAAACCTTCCTCATCCTTGCTTTCAGCTCAACAGAAATTATAATGTTTTATGTCATATTTGAAGCCACCTTAATCCCAACCCTCATTGTTATTACACGCTGAGGGAACCAGGCAGAACGCTTGAACGCGGGTACCTATTTTTTATTTTACACCCTCGCAGGCTCCCTTCCTCTACTGGTCGCACTGCTTATTCTCCAAAAAGATATTGGGAGCCTATCCATACTAATTATACAGCATACAGAGATGGACTCCACCTCATGAGGCACAAAAATCTGATGAGCTGGCTGCCTAATAGCCTTTTTAGTTAAAATACCACTGTATGGAGTACACCTTTGGCTTCCAAAGGCTCACGTTGAAGCACCAATCGCAGGCTCAATAGTACTTGCTGCAGTACTGCTGAAGCTAGGGGGTTACGGGATAATGCGAATTATAACAATCCTCACCCCCCTCACTAAAGAATTCGCATATCCCTTCATTGTGCTAGCCCTCTGGGGCATCATCATGACCGGATCAATTTGCATACGCCAAACCGACTTAAAATCCATAATTGCCTACTCCTCGGTGAGCCACATGGGCCTCGTGGCCGCCGGCATTCTAATCCAGACCCCATGAGGCTTCACAGGAGCAATTATCTTAATAATTGCCCACGGCCTGGTCTCATCAGCACTTTTCTGCATAGCAAACACAAACTACGAACGGACACACAGCCGCACCCTCCTGCTAGCACGAGGCCTACAGGCACTTCTTCCCCTCATGGCCGCTTGATGATTTATTACCTCCCTGGCAAATCTTGCCCTGCCTCCCCTGCCCAACCTAATAGGGGAATTAATAATTATCACCTCAATATTTAACTGGTCCTTTTACACCATTATCCTCACCGGCCTGGGCACACTAATTACGGCCGGGTACTCCCTATACATGTTCTTAATAACCCAACGAGGCCCCACACCCAACCACGTTATTGGCCTAGAGCCCTCCCACACCCGGGAACACCTTTTGATTACTCTGCACCTGATACCACTGATTCTCCTCATGCTAAAACCTGAACTCATCTGAGGGTGATGTATATGTAAACATAGTTTAATTAAAATTCTAGATTGTGATTCTAGAGATAGAAGATAAAACCTTCTTGTTAACCAAGGGAGAAAGTAATCTTGGGAGAGTGCTAATTTTTCTAAGCCATGGTTAGACTCCGTGGGTCCCTTGGCCCCTAAAGGATAATAGTTCATCCGTTGGTCTTAGGAACCAAAGACTCTTGGTGCAACTCCAAGTAGTGGCTATGCACGCTACAACCCTAATATTCAACTCCACCCTTATCCTAGTACTACTCATTCTGACCTACCCAATCATTACAACATTGAACCCTACTCCTCCCAAGAAATCCTGAGCCCTTCTGCAAGTGAAAACGGCAGTCAAACTAGCATTCTTTGTCAGCCTCGTGCCACTGTTTATTTTTCTAGACCAAGGAATAGAAGCAACCACAACGAACTGGTCTTGGATAAATACAATGACCTTCGACCTAAATACAAGCTTTAAATTCGACCAGTTTTCTCTCATCTTCACACCAATTGCCCTTTATGTCACCTGATCCATTCTGGAATTCGCCTCCTGATATATATCAGCAGACCCTAACATGAACCGCTTCTTCAAATATCTTCTAGTATTCCTAATTGCCATAATTATTTTAGTAACAGCCAACAACATGTTCCAACTCTTTATTGGTTGGGAGGGGGTAGGAATTATATCCTTCCTTTTAATCGGATGATGGTACGGGCGAGCCGACGCCAACACTGCAGCCCTACAAGCCGTGATCTACAACCGCGTAGGGGACATCGGTCTAATCATAAGCATAGCGTGGCTAGCTATGAATACAAACAGCTGAGAGATACAACAAATCTTCATCACAACACAAGACATAGACCTTACTCTCCCCCTAATAGGTCTTATCTTAGCTGCCACGGGCAAATCCGCCCAATTTGGCCTTCACCCATGGCTTCCAGCCGCAATAGAAGGCCCTACTCCAGTATCTGCCCTACTACACTCCAGCACAATGGTCGTAGCCGGAATTTTTCTTCTAATCCGCCTCCACCCAATTATCCAAAATAACCAAGCAGCACTTACAACCTGTCTCTGCCTTGGAGCCCTAACCACGCTTTTTACAGCTGTCTGCGCCTTAACCCAGAATGATATCAAAAAAATTGTAGCCTTCTCAACATCCAGCCAGCTCGGCCTCATGATAGTAACCATTGGATTAAATCAACCCCAACTAGCGTTTTTACACATCTGCACACATGCCTTTTTTAAAGCAATACTTTTCCTCTGTTCCGGTTCTGTGATCCACAGCCTCAATGACGAACAAGATATCCGAAAAATGGGAGGACTCCACAAAACAATGCCATTTACATCATCATGCATGACGATCGGAAGCCTGGCCCTAACAGGAACCCCCTTCCTAGCCGGATTTTTTTCTAAGGATGCAATTATTGAAGCCCTAAATACATCCCACCTAAACGCCTGAGCCCTCACCTTGACACTACTAGCAACATCTTTTACAGCAGTATACAGCTTCCGAATCATTTTCTTCGCATCCATGGGTCAGCCCCGATTCGCACCTTTATCTCCTATCAATGAAAACAACCCCACAATATTAAACCCTATTAAACGACTCGCCTGAGGAAGCATTATTGCTGGACTAATCATCACCTCAAACTTCATACCCACCAAGACCCAAACCATAACAATACCTCCCCTATTAAAATTGGGGGCACTCATCGTCACAATTTTAGGACTCCTTACAGCCATGGAACTGGCTAACCTAACCAATAAACAACTTAAGACCACCCCTAACATCACATCCCACAATTTCTCAAACCTGCTCGGCTACTATTCACCGATTATTCACCGAGTTTTACCCAAGATTATACTTACACTAGGGCAAACCGCCGCTACTCAGCTAGTAGACCAAATCTGACTGGAAAAAGCTGGACCCAAAGGCGCTGCAGCCGCTCAAATCCCCATGGTCAAAATTATCAACGACCCACAACAAGGCCTCATCAAGACCTACCTGGGGATATTTCTCCTGACCACAACTCTTGCTGTTTTAATCACCTTCCTGATTTAAATTGCCCGCAAGGCCCCTCGCTCCCGTCCACGAGACAGCTCAAGAACCACAAAAAGAGTGAGCAATAAGGCTCACCCACAAATCATTAACATTTCTCCTCCCAAGTAGTACATAAATGAAACACCTCCAAAATCCCCCCGAATCGCCGAAAGCTCATGAGACTCGTCCACCATATAAGGCCCCTGCTCCGGCCCCCCAATACACAAAAAAGCCCCTACAATGCATAACAAAACATACCCCACCACATACCCCAAAACTGATCAATCCCCTCAAGATTCGGGATAGGGCTCCGCAGCTAGAGCAGCAGAATAAGCAAACACTACCAGCATTCCCCCCAGATAGATTAACAATAGCACCAACGAGACAAAAGACCCCCCGTAACCCGCCAACATCCCGCAACCACCCCCAGCCCCCAACACCAGCCCCAGCGCGGCAAAATACGGCGCAGGGTTAGATGCTACTCCTAATACCCCCAAAACTAATAACACCATGAACAAAAGAACAAAATATTCCATAATTCCCACCCGGATTTTAACCAGGACTAATGATATGAAAAACCACCGTTGTTATTCAACTATAGAAACCCTTAATGGCAAACCTGCGAAAAACCCACCCCATCCTAAAAATTGCTAACGATGCCCTAGTAGACCTTCCCACGCCCTCCAACATTTCAGCCATGTGAAATTTTGGGTCCCTCCTCGGGCTCTGCTTAATTACTCAAATCTTAACCGGACTATTCCTTGCAATACACTACACATCAGATATCTCAACAGCCTTCTCTTCTGTAGCACACATTTGCCGAGACGTGAACTACGGTTGGCTAATCCGGAACCTACATGCCAACGGAGCATCATTTTTCTTTATTTGCCTTTACATACATATTGCTCGTGGCCTGTACTATGGCTCCTACCTCTATAAAGAGACCTGAAACATCGGGGTTGTTCTCTTTTTACTAGTCATAATGACTGCCTTTGTAGGATATGTCCTTCCCTGAGGACAAATATCTTTCTGAGGGGCTACAGTAATTACAAACCTGCTCTCAGCTGTCCCATATGTAGGAAACACCCTTGTGCAATGAATCTGAGGAGGCTTCTCGGTAGATAACGCAACCCTAACACGGTTCTTTGCATTCCACTTTTTACTCCCATTCGTGGTACTGGCAGCAACTATGCTCCACCTTCTATTTTTACATGAGACGGGGTCCAACAACCCCGCAGGACTCAACTCGGACGCAGACAAAATTCCATTCCACCCATACTTCTCCTACAAAGACTTACTAGGCTTTATTATTATGCTCACAGCACTAACATCGCTCGCGCTCTTTTACCCAAACGTGCTAGGAGACCCAGACAACTTCACCCCCGCCAACCCGATAGTCACCCCGCCACACATTAAGCCCGAGTGATACTTCCTCTTTGCATACGCCATTCTCCGATCTATCCCTAACAAGCTCGGCGGTGTCTTAGCCCTCCTATTCTCAATCCTCATCCTAATGCTAGTCCCCCTCCTCCACACTTCAAAACAACGAGCACTAACATTCCGACCCGCATCCCAAATCCTCTTTTGACTATTAGTGGCAGATATACTCGTACTAACTTGAATTGGGGGAATGCCTGTCGAGCACCCTTTCATTATTATTGGACAAGCAGCATCCGTACTCTACTTCAGCCTATTTCTTGTACTCAACCCGCTAACCGCCTGATTAGAAAACAAGATACTTAACTGATAGCTGCCCTAGTAGCTTAATTTTAAAGCACCGGCCTTGTAAACCGGAGAATGGAGATTAAAGTTCTCCCTAGCGCATTCAGGGGAGAGAGATTCTAACTCTCATCCTTAGCTCCCAAAGCTAAGATCCTAAATTAAACTATCCTCTGTCACTATTACATTATGTCTTTCAAGCATTAACTGATATGTAGCATGCACGGCCAATGTTATTTATGTATTCATGCAATGGCAACATAGTGATTAAGATTTTTACATTCCTTGTGGGATGTACATATTATTCTTTATTTTACATAATGAAGTACTAACAAACCCATCATTAATCAGATGCCTACTCTTCCCAACATCCACGTCACAAAAACGAGATAATTGCACAACAAAATATTACTTTTTATCACAAACATGAAATCCCCTCGACATTAGGGAATAAGCATAATCAGTAAAATATCTGCACTTAACATCTTCCTTGCAAAAACACCAAACATTTATGAAGCAATTAAAATGTGCAGTAAGAACCGACCAACCAGCACAATTCAGGGGCATTTGTTTAATGATAGAATCAAGGACATTATTATTGGGGGTAGCACCCAGTGATCTATTACTGGCATCTGGCTCCTATTTCAGGGTCCCGTTACTCGAACTACTCACAACGTGAACTATATCTGACATTGACTATTGGTGTAACCCATACGACTCGTTACCCACCAAGCCGGGCGTTCTCTTATAGGCATGGGGTTTTTTTATTTTTGGGGCTTTTTCACCAGCATTTCCAGTGATAATGCAACAAAGCGTTTTGGTTGTACATGTCTTCTATGCATGTGAATAGTACATGAAAGATATAAAAGACATTAACGAAGAATTGCACTATTGTATATCACGTGCATAAGCTTGCTGTCACAAGACCGGGATATAGTGACTCACCCCCCGGAAGATTTTCGTCAAACCCCCCTACCCCCCTTAACACTGGCGACCCCATCATATCTTGTCAAACCCCCGAAACCAAGAAAAGCCATGCTAAGAGCCCCCAACAAAAACTTTTTGTATGTATATATATTGTTTAAAAATAAAAAAACAATATATAT